TTTATCGATATGAGTGTTCTATATCAGATAAATTACCAACTATTCATTTTTAAACCATTTCGGTACGTTAGTACCGGTAGAAAGAGTACCATGTTTTGCCTGGACTTCAAACAGTTTAGCTTTAACCATGTTAATGGTCTCACATTATTGGTTGATAGAGAATCAAATTTACCAATAAGTCACGAAATGCTATGGTTCTTACATATGATTTCTTAATTTATTCATATTCAGAAATAATTCGTTGAGATCGTTCACTTTTTTTCCTATTTATCCTATAAAATGAATAAAATACCATAAATAAAGTGCAGTCGGATGGATCCAACCTATTTTTGAAATACACAACTCGCACACACTCCCTTTCCAAAAAAAATCAATACACCAAGCACTACACTTAGATTTATTGGATTTGTTGCTAAAATATCGGTATTAAACCCGAAACTCCCGGCGGATGGCCAGTGACCCAAGGAAAGGAAAGAATCGGTTACATTTTTCATATGCTCTCCTCTTATAGATAGGACTAACAAAGAACAGAGTTCTTTTTGTATCACTTCGTCGTCCCTTTTTTGATCGATTTCTTTTTTTTATATAAATTTTATTTCCATTTTTTTTTTTTTTTTATGGGAGTAGATTAAATCTAGTAATTTAATTTGATAATTTTGAAATTTCTTACTTGAAGTTTCCAATCCAATAAAATACTTATTAGGTTAAGTCTTGGGTCTCATGTCAATTGTGAAATATCTCGTTTGTTGAAACGATTCCTAAAAAAAGTAAAAAAAAGGTTTCCATTGTACTAAACTAAGTACGCGAAGGAAGAAAACGAGCGGATCCTGTAATTACTCATCCTCAAAACAGTCCTTCCTTTCCTGGGGTATTGTCTCAACAAATAAATAATTGTAGGAGTAAAGCGTTGATATAATTAGAAGAAGCAAACAGCAATTCTGAGTTAATAAAATAAGAAAAAAGTATAGCGAGTTAAATTAAAAAAATAAGAAAAAAAGTATAGTATGTAAGGTACTTTTTTACATTTCTAGGATTAAACAAAAGGATTCGCAAACAAAAGCGCTAACGCCACGACCAGTCCATAAATTGTTAAAGCTTCCATAAAAGCTAGACTAAGCAATAAAGTACCTCGTATTTTACCCTCTGCTTCTGGTTGTCTCGCAATACCTTCTACAGCTTGACCTGCAGCAGTACCTTGACCAACTCCAGGTCCAATAGAAGCAAGCCCTACGGCCAATCCAGCAGCAATAACGGAAGCGGCAGAAATCAGTGGATTCATGGTAAGTTCCTCGCACCAAAAAAAAAAATGGTTAATGATACAATCAACCAATGAATTTTTACTTCATTTTTTTTATCATTTTTTTTTTCATTAAGATTTTATCATTAAGATCTATCTGATTAAGATCTATCGGGTCGAAATAACTAAAAACTCCGAATTGAAATGATAATATTACTGAATCGTCAGAACTATTTCGATATCTCATTTTGAGTTTCTACCCATAATGGAGTTTTTGTAAATACATATGTATACGGTTCTAGTTATTGCATTTCTTTGTTTCGAACCATTCTTTCATTCAATTCTTCTTTCCTTTCTTTTTTCTTCTAGATACTATCCTTGAGTTCATCTCTTTTTTGCATTTCATTCAATCCACAATCACAGACGAAACAGAAGGACTTATATTGGAACTATATAAATGCAGTGAACCGCAATCAAATCAATCAATAATATATATATAATATATATATATATATTAGGAATAGTCCTATATAACTAGTAAATATCTAATATCACATATACATTTGTTTCTTCCATAACGTAAACCACCCACATTCTATATTGAATCGGATTCTAGAATCATTCCTCGAAACAGACACAGGGGCTGGACTTATAGAGATTACATACATCTAGTGTGACCCCCCCAACCCATCTTTTTTTTTTACAATTCCGCAATATCGTCTATCTTTTTTCCTACGACTCTAGGTCGTATATTCATACATATTTGTATTTGTATCTATTATGTTCCCCAACCAAGTGGATTATCTTGAATCATGCATGAATTGGGATAAGCTTAAAAAAGACTATTTCGAAAACTAGTCAATGATGACCCTCCATGGATTCACCTATATAAGCCGCGGCTAACGTTGCAAAAATAAGAGCTTGAATACCACTTGTAAATAATCCAAGAAGCATAACAGGTATAGGAACTACTGAAGGGACTAAAGAAACAAGAACAACAACTACTAATTCATCAGCCAATATATTCCCCAAAAGTCGAAAACTAAGAGATAAAGGTTTTGTGAAATCTTCTAGGATGTTAATTGGTAAAAGTATTGGGGTTGGTTGAATGTATTTCCCGAAATAACCCAATCCTTTTTTGCTAAGACCCGCATAAAAATATGCCGCTGACGTGGGTAAAGCTAAAGCAACAGTAGTATTTATATCATTCGTAGGCGCAGCTAACTCCCCATGAGGTAATTGTATGATTTTCCAAGGTAAAAGAGCACCTGACCAGTTAGAAACAAAAATAAATAAGAACATAGTTCCAATAAAGGGAACCCAAGGACCATATTCTTCTCCAATCTGAGTTTTGCTCAAATCTCGAATAAATTCAAGGACATATTCGAAGAAATTCTGACCGTCGGTCGGAATGGTTTGTGGATTCCGAACAGCTATGATGACTGAACCTAATAAGATAGCAATTACGACCCAAGAAGTGATAAGTACTTGGGCATGGATTTGTAAACCTCCTATTTGCCAATAGAAATGTTGGCCTACTTCTACACCCGATATATCGTATAACCCTTTGAGTGTTTTAATGGAACATGGTATAACATTCATATTGTCCTCTGACAGAAATTGAACTTCAAAAAAGGAATTATTTTGATTCAACCATCTATTTATCAACTCACTAACTTGAATCATTAATCGTATATTTTATTTACGATACCAAGAAATTACATAACATCATAACATAATATCAATATCCCCAGTACTTTTTTTATCTCTTTTTAAAAATTTTATCTCTTTTTAAAAATTCAAAAATAGTAACCGATCCAATAAATCTATGGAGTTGCCAAATAATTAACTAATCTTATTATTCTTAATATTATTCTTAATGATAATCAACGATTTCTTATATAGCTAGAACGACCCTCACAAATTGCGGATACTAATTTGTTAAGAATCAATCGGATTGAAGCTATAGCGTCATCGTTTGCTGGAATCGAAATATCTGCGAGATCTGGGTCACAATTTGTATCGATTAAACAAATTGTCGGAATCCCCAAAATGACACATTCTCGAAGAGCCGTATATTCTTCTTGCTGATCAACGATGATCACAATATCAGGCAACCCCGTCATATATTTGATCCCACCGAGATATGTTTGCAAGGTAGATAATTTTCTCTTCAACATTGCTGCATCTCTTTTGGAGAGACAGTTGAGTTTCCCCATCTTTTGTTCTGCTCTTAAGTCCCTGAACTTGTGAAGTCTCGTTTCCGTAGTGGACCAATTCGTTAACATACCACCAAGCCATTTTTTATTAACATAATGACACCGAGCCCTTATTGCAGCTGATGCTACTGAATCCGCTGCTTTATTTTTTGTACCAACGATTAAGAAGTTTTTTCCCCTACTTGTTGCATCAAAAACTAAATCACAGGTTTCTGATAAAAAACGAGCAGTTCTAGTGAGATTTGTAATATGAATACCTTTACGCTTTGCAGAGATGTAAGGGGCCATTCTAGGATTCCATTTCTTAGTACCATGACCAAAATGAACTCCTGCTTCCATCATCTCTTCCAAATTGATGTTCCAATATCTTCTTGTCATTTTTCCCCAGACTTCCTTTTTTTTAACAAAAAGACGAGGTACCCTGAAATAAATAATTGTTCCGATGGAACCTTCTACGGGGGATTGACCGTTGATACACGACCCAAACCATTAATTTCTTTTAATTACTTATTTTATTTATTACCAATTTAATTACTTATTTTATTTTTTACCAAATCAATAATCGGACCAGATAATTGAAAGATAGTTAAAGTGAAAGGAAAGAATCCGCTCTTAGGAATCATTAAATCGCGTAAATGATTGTTCTGATGTCTCATGGAAATTTGTCTCATGGAAATTGTTTTGGACGTAAGAACAAAATAATTCTCTATGGTGTAACAAAATATCTCTTATTTCCAACTCGAATAGATTCTTTCTTTTGATTTCCAAATGAATGTTCTTGTCTTGCCTTGAAGGATGTACTAATTTTTTGAATCCGGTACCAACAGGTATAATCCCCCCCAGAACAACGTTCTCTTTCAGGCCTTTCAACCAATCAATACGACCTCGTAGAGCAGCTTTTGCTAAAACTCGAGCGGTTTCTTGAAAACTTGCTTCGGATATGAAACTTTGAGTATTTAGAGATGCCTTCGTTATTCCCAATAAGATTGCCCGATAACAGATCGCTTCGTCCAAAGCACGCCCTGCTCGTTCCGCTCGCAAAAAGCCGATTAATTCTCCAGGTAAAAAAACATTAGACATTCCATCTTCTGAAACCAACACTTTTGATGTTACTTGACGTACAATAATTTCTATATGTCTATTATGGATCTGTACCCCCTGGGATCGATAAACCTTTTGGATCTTATTAACCAAAGAGATACGACTTTGGGCTATGGTTAGCTCAGCTCCAATCAAGAATCCCCAGGGGATTCCAAGAATTCTTTGTATACGTTCGTTCCAACCTTCAACTCTCCTTTCTAGGTTCATCGATATTGAATCAATCGAACGCACTTCTAAGATTTGTTCCACTTTTGGAAGACCTTGCGTTATGTCACCAGATCTCGATTTTTCATATATAAATGTAACTAATGTATCTCCTTCGTAAAGGATTTCTCCATAATGGCTATGAACAGTTGCTCCTGGAGTGGCCAAATAGGGTTTAGCTGATCTTATAACTAAGGAGTCAACATGAACAATTAAAATTTGACCAGATTTTTTTACGTGTGATTCGTATTTGAATAGACATACATTTTCACAAATAAATTGTCCAAGGCTAATTATTGTAGATGTCTCTTCACAATAATCGTGATGGAGAAAGCACCAATTCAAATGGAATGGATTCAAAATTATGTTACCGCATGGATCGGGATTATAAATCCTCCTATTTTCATCTATTAAACAGTATTTAAGTACTTTGAAAGTCTGTTTAAAATTGTCAAGTAGCAAATATTTCTTTAACAAGATATGATTATGAGTTATTAAATAGTAAGATGAAAAAAAATTCGCTATTTTAGGGACAATAGTCCCTAAGGGACCCAGCAAATCCCTAATTTGGATTATGGGATCTGATTCTTTTGTCACATTGTTATATTTCGAGCCATTGAATGGACCAATTCGAGAACAATTGGATGATGACAAAATTATCAAAGATTGGCATTCCTTATTTCGATTCAACAACGTACCAATACCAATAGTTCCTTGATGTTGGGTAAGTGATTGAATCTTCGCCTTGGAATAAAAAGGATTGATATTGGTGCGATCTAATCCATTATCGGAAATCAATACGGAACTTGCCCTATCATACCTTTTTCCGGTATACGAAATAGTGGACTTGACTAACTCAATTCTTATGAAATCGCGAATCAGATCATTTGTCCTTACCTCAACAAAGGAAGCATGAACCTCTTCTATAGAACCCTTTTTTTCTTGGTCCCAATTCAATACTAAGCAAGTCCGAACTAATTGAATACTTGTGTGATAAATTCCTCGAATTGACTTGCCATTTCCATAAAGGATATAATTGACAACTCTAAGTTGGACATTATCCTTTTCCTGCAAGAGATCCCGAGGGAAAAGTGTTGCTAAATTTATCCCATCAGCTATTTCATATGTGACTACGGACCGAACCGAAACAAAATACTTTTTCTTGGTGGGTGTGATCCGTTGGACATAGATCCAATTTTTCAATTTTTTTGATTTCTTAGAATTTTTTTTTTCCGTCTCTGGTGGTATCAAAATGCCGCTGTGCCTGGATATCTTATCTGTTTCTCCAGGAAAATGAATATCTCCAGAAAAGATTTTCAGTTCAATACTTTTTTTTTTTCTCTCCACTCGGACTAATCCGCCTACCCGGCTTCTTGTATTTAAAGCGAGTTGTGTATCTACTCCAATGATACTATTGTTCCGGACCATTATGAACGAAGATCCGGGTAAGATATGCACTTCTTCGAGAATGAAAAAAAACCGATCTACTTTCTGGTATTTCGGACTAAATTCTTTTGCTCCTCGATACTCAATCAAATCCTCTTTTTTTATGATTGAATCTACCTCTATGGTCCCATATTTAGTAATTCCTGAACTATTTCTTCTGTATCGTGGATCATCAAAATAAGCAAGAATACTATTTCTACGTAAAATACCATTTATGGTTATGGGTATTTCAATCGAAATACCAAAACAGGGCATTAGTTCTTTATCTCGTTCTTGATCATATTGTAATGGGATAATGAATCTATTTCTTCGTTTTTTCGCCAAGAAATCAGAATTTTCTTGGAGAATAGAAGGATATATGAAATTCCAATGACCATTGGATATGATTCGATCAGGTCTTGAATAGTCAAGAATTTCCCTATCTTTTTTACCAGAAGTATCCAACAATTTATGTCTTACTCGATGATTAGTCATTGAGAGGTCAAAGATATATCTTTCTTCGAAAGAAAAAGAATGAACATTCATTTGATCTTGATCTTTGTGGAGTGAAAAAGACACTATACTGGATCCGCGCGGACCTCCTGCTAATATCCATAAACGACTTGTTTTTGGTAATAGATGAACATTACCATGTATATATTCAGATGCATGGTGGACATCGGCACTCCAGTGCATTTCTCCCTCTGATTCAGAATAAATATGTTTTCGTACCTTCTCTTTAAAACGAAAAGTAGACGTTCCGGCACGAATCTCAGCAATCACTTGTTCTGATTCTACATATTGATCATTTTGAACTAAAATCAAACTTTTTGGTGGAATATTCACATTATGGATAATATCCCGAGTCTCAATAGTTACATACAAGTCTATAGAACATAGAAAAGCAGGATGCCCATGACGGGTACGTGTGGGATAAACCAAATCCTCATTGAATTTTATTTTTCCATTAGAAGGAGCTCGTACATGTTCGGCAGTATCACCTGTGAATACTCCACCGGTATGAAAAGTTCTTAATGTTAGTTGAGTCCCTGGTTCCCCAATTGATTGACCCGCAATAATACCTACGGCTTCTCCCAATTCGACCAGGTCGCCGTGAGTGGGACTCCGACCATAACATAATTGACAGATCCAAGATGCACTCTTGCAAGTAAAGGGGGTTCGAATATATATTGGTTGTGCCCGAAAGGTTATGAATCGATTGACAAGTCCAATACCAATATCTTGATTTCGAGCGGCAATGCATCGTAGACCCATATATATATTGTCTGCTAATACACGACCAATTAGTGTTTG